CAAGACCATACATATTGATAGATAGAACTGCTATTTATTTGCTGAATAGACAGATTAGTTGAAAAAATCATGACTATACTTAACAATAAAATACTCAGAAAAGACCACATACGACGAATATTTTTTGTTGCTGTCGGAAAAAGAAGAAGTCCCACTCCTATTAACATAGGAACTGGGAGTGGAACGAAAGGTATAATCCACGCATATTGATATGTCTGTTCCATAAAAAAAGTTTTTTAATTCTTAATTAATATTAATTGTTTCCGATTCACGAGACCTTACCTCTTTTGGAAGGAAAGAAGTCAATAAAAAAAATGAAGATATACACTAACTTAAATATAATTTTTCAATTTTTCTTTCTGTTTACTTATTCTTTAGTAGTTTCGGCGAAATACTTCAAATATTCAAATTATTCAAATCAAGAAGTTACAATTGGTCAAATCATATGAGAGAAAGAGATTAATTACCAGTCTCCTTCGAATTTGAAAATTCAAACAAAATTAGGGATATTTTTCCCAAGTTTAACAAGTTACTAAAAATATTATTATTTTTCTATTTTTAGAAATATTTTATGTGATTTTCCTATATCTTTTACCCATCCTATCTATTCTTTTAGGTTTTTAGAAAAAAAAATACATAATAAATTAGAAAACCGCAGATTTTTTTTGAACAATAAATGTCTTTCACATCCAGCTATAACAATGAGTAATCTCTTAATTTTTATTTAAATGGCAGTTCCAAAAAAACGTACTTCTGCATCAAAAAAGCGTATTCGTAAAAATTTTTGGAAAAGGAAGGGGTATCGGGCCGCGTTAAAAGCGTTTTCCTTAGGGAAATCTCTTTCTACCGGGAATTCAAAAAGTTTTTTTGTGCGACAAACAAATAAAATAAGTAATAAAACATAACACGTTGGAATAATCGAAATCGGCCTGAGTCAATTTTTGACTCATTTCGAAAATCAAATTCTTTATTTCCATTTCCTCTTGAGTTAATCAATAGGAAATGGAAATCATTGCGCTCTTAGAATATGTAGAATAATAATTCTTGCGTTTACCTTACCGAATTGAAAAACAAAAAGAAAGTATTATTTTTGTTGACAAAAAAATAAAAAAAATCGAAGATACTAAAATTTCTTTTGAGTCTATTTTATCATTTCCAAGTCGGGGAGTATTATTTTTTCTATCAACCTATTTGTAATATGAGGTTTTCCTTTATTTGTGCAACTTTCTTACTTTTGGATTTTCTACAAATTCCTATATAGATCTCATATATCTCTCGCCATAAATCCACGCAAAAACACTTAGTGTAGATATTCTGGATAAAGATGTGTTAATTTTGAATGATCAAAAATAGGTTCTTTTTTTTGTTCATTCAAAAAATTGATTTTTTGGTTTCACTTTATTGAAATAATATAAATTTAAAACAGTTCATTAAACCAAAAAAGTTTTTTGGACGATTCTATCCCTTAGTTCATAGTAGGACTATCTTCTTTTACAAGAGTTCAAGTGGAGGAGAATATAAAATACACAATAAAACTAAGACATTAAACTAAAATGAAAATAATGAACCTTCAAATACCTATTTGAACTAATTTTTATTCAGTAATTTGAATAAATATTGCACCAATTGAATTCTTAAATCTAGACGATTGCTTATTCACAGGCTATTATGAGTTCAAGACAAGCCGCTATGGTGAAATTGGTAGACACGCTGCTCTTAGGAAGCAGTGCTAGAGCATCTCGGTTCGAGTCCGAGTGGCGGCATGTCATCTCCTAAAAAAAGTAAATAGATCCTATAATAAATTTAATTCCCGATTTCTATTTTATAATTAAGGGACTCCTTTTTTTATGATATTTTCAACCTTAGAGCATATATTAACTCATATTTCTTTTTCGATCGTTTCAATTATAATTACAATTTATTTGATAACCTTTTTAGTCGATGAAATCGTAAAGCTATATGATTCATCCGCAAAGGGCATGATAATGACTTTTTTCTGTATAACGGGGTTATTAATTACCCGTTGGATTTATTCGGGACATTTTCCACTAAGTGATTTATATGAATCGTTAATCTTTCTTTCATGGAGTTTTTCCATTATTCATATAGTTCCGTATTTCAAAAAAAATAAAAATATTTTCAGTACCATAATTGGTCCAAGTGCTATTTTTACCCAGGGCTTTGCTACTTCAGGTCTTTTAACTGAAATACACGAATCCACAATATTAGTACCCGCCCTTCAATCTGAGTGGCTAATAATGCACGTAAGTATGATGATATTAGGCTATGCGGCCCTTTTATGTGGATCATTATTATCAGTATCACTTTTAGTCATTACAGTTAGAAAAAAGAAAAAGTTTTTTTCTACGAGTAATCGTTTATTAAATTTAAATGAATCATTTTTCTTTGGTGAAATCGAATACATGAATGGACGAAGTAATGTTTTACAAAATACTTCTTTTTTTTCTCCAAGGAATTATTATAGGTCGCAATTGAGTCA